CTACTTGAGCATCCAAATCTGGGTCAATACCGGCAAAAACATCTCTGAACAAGGTTCTGGCCCCATGCCAAATGTGTCCGAAGAAGAATAGTAGGGCAAAGGAAGCGTGCCCAAAGGTAAACCAACCCCTTGGACTACTACGAAAAACACCATCAGATTTCAAAGTAGCACGATCTAATTCGAAAATTTCACCCAATTGAGCACGTCTAGCATATTTTTTCACAGTAGCGGGATCACTATAACTGACTCCGTTGAGTTCGCCACCATAAAACTCAACAGTTACACCTACTTGTTCAACGCTATACTTAGATTCCGCTCTTCTAAAAGGAACGTCAGCTCTAACAATTCCGTCCCCGTCTATCAAAACGACTGGAAATGTTTCAAAAAAAGTAGGCATACGGCGTACAAAGAGTTCACGTCCTTCTTTATCTCTAAAAATAGGGTGTCCTAACCATCCAACAGCTATTCCATCGCCGTTGTCCATGGAGCCCGCTCTAAATAATCCCCCTTTTGCCGGATTATTCCCAATGTAATCATAAAAAGCTAATTTCTCAGGAATTTTCGACCAAGCTTCTGATAAACTTTGATTTTCGGCTAGTCCAGCACTTACTCTTCGATATATTTCTTGTTGAAAGTATCCCTGATCCCATTGATAACGAGTGGGGCCAAATAATTCGATCGGGGTAGTTGCCGAACCATACCACATAGTTCCAGCAACAACAAAAGCTGCAAAAAAGACAGCAGCGATACTACTTGAAAGAACTGTTTCAATATTGCCCATACGTAATCCTTTGTATAGACGCTGAGGCGGACGGACACTAAGATGGAATAGGCCTGCTAATATGCCCAATGTCCCTGCTGCAATATGATGAGAGGCTATTCCTCCCGGAACAAAAGGATCAAAACCCTCCACGCCCCATGCTGGACTTACAGGTTGTACTTTTCCAGTTAGTCCATAAGGATCGGACACCCATATTCCAGGACCATACAAGCCTGTTACATGAAATGCGCCAAAACCAAAACAAGCCAACCCGGAAAGAAATAAATGAATTCCAAAAATTTTAGGCAAATCCAAAGAAGGTTTTCCTGTACGTTCATCAGAAAATATTTCTAGATCCCAATACACCCAATGCCAAATAGCTGCCAAAAAGCACAAGCCAGAAAACACGATATGTGCTCCGGCCACACCTTCGTAACTCCAAATACCCGGATCTGTTATAGTCCCCCCTGTAATACTCCAACCGCCCCATGAATTGGTTATTCCTAAACGAGTCATGAAAGGTATAACGAACATACCCTGTCTCCACATTGGATCAAGAACAGGGTCAGAGGGATCAAAAACTGCTAATTCATATAGAGCCATCGAACCGGCCCAACCAGCAACCAGAGCTGTATGCATTATATGGACAGAAATCAACCGGCCGGGATCATTCAATACGACGGTATGAACACGATACCAAGGCAAACCCATGGAAATACCCCTTTATCAAAGATAAATGACACTATGTAACTTTATTGCATTGGAAAATACTATGACTATGCAATGGACCCCTTTTGTCCAATGGATTCTCTCGGAACAAGGGTTAATATTTGTTCTATTCTGTTGGTAATAATGGAACAATTATGGTTGTAGGAACAAAGAGAAACAAATCTATTCTATACCCGATAAGTAGCAATACGCAATGGGGAGTTGATCCCATCTGCGCTCAGTGAATGCTTTCATACTTGTTCATTATTGGAAGGCTATATTCGTAAGAATTTTTCTTTATTTATTCTATCTTTTTTTTTTCAATAAATTTTTCTAATCTATCCAGAAAATATGATAAAGAAAGGTTGATATTATGAAGATAATAACCCTATTATTACGTTTCCACATCAAAGTGAAATATAGTACTTAATTCTTTTTTCTTTCATTTAATGCCTATTGGTGTTCCAAAAGTTCCCTTTAGAAGTCCTGGAGAGGAAGATGCATCTTGGGTTGACGTATAGTGCGACTTGTCGGATATAGTGGGTCATATGGAATTTCCCCGTTCTCTCTCCCGATTGAGATATCCTCCCTTTCGCCCAAGAAAGATTGATTGAAGTATCAAAAATTTGGAGCGTGAAATGCAATTAGGTCCATTTTTGAGTTTTAAGGGGATTCGGATTAATATTATCAATTAGAATAATTTATGGTTGGCTTGGTTGGACCAATAAAATGAAGTATCCAGGCTCCGTTTATAAAAACCCCAATCCCAATTGGTAATATATTGAAGATTACTACTTTAATTTCAAATTACATATATTTTATTTACTTTAACTTGATCAACTTGATCGTTTTGATTTGAAATTTGAAATAAGAATGATGTCAATCTTAATCACTCGAATAGAATAATGAATATGTTGAATATTTAATTTGTCGAAAGAAAAGATATGAAATGAATAAAAAGGGGAATTCTTAACAAAAAAAAACACAAGTGGTATTGGAAGCATTTGTCCTATATGTGCAAATCGAAATCGGGCAGATCTTTACCCGGAGTAGAACATAAACCTAAAAAAAAAATGAAAGAGACCCGTTCAAGAACAAGAAAATGACATCGTGATTTGGATTGGATCTCGATGAAACAATACATCAATGAAAAGTGAGTTCGATAAGTTTAGTAAATTCTATTTTTATTTTCTATTTTAAATACTTATATTATTTTAAATACTTATATGAGGAATTAGGGAAAGGAGAAAAAAGGAATATTTATTGAAAAAGAGAATAGAAAAAACCTTCATTATTCATTAGAAGTTGGAAAAAATCTCTATGAAAAATGAAAAAGGAATAGAATCTACACATTGATTTTATCACAATTTTTTTTGAACCGTATGCGTCAAAAGGTGCATGTACGGTTCCTAAGGGATACAATTTTACCCTAATCAACCGACTTTATCGAGAAAGATTACTTTTTTTAGGCCAAGAGGTCGATAGCGAGATCTCGAATCAACTTATTGGTCTTATGGTATATCTCAGTATCGAGGATGATACCAAGGATTTGTATTTGTTTATAAATTCTCCTGGCGGATGGGTAATACCCGGAGTCGCTATTTATGATACTATGCAATTTGTGCGACCAGATGTACATACAATATGCATGGGGTTAGCCGCTTCAATGGGATCTTTTATCCTGGTCGGAGGAGAAATTACCAAACGTTTAGCATTCCCTCACGCTCGGCGCCACTGAGTTTTTTATTTGTATTTGAGAGAAAAAAAGAAAACTATGCCTTCACCATATGAAATATTAAAATTAAGTAATAATAGCATGGCACTTTGAATTCGATATGATAAATGAGAAAATTTTATCTCTATTTTATTTTCAAAACATTAGATTATGTATCGAAAGAGTAGTATGAGATGAAGAGTATTCCCGATTTTTTTATCAGGAGTCCTTTTCAGCGTCACAAACTTTTCTTCATACCAAAAAATTCTTAACAATATTTATGTTTGAAAGAGTACAAAAAAAAAAAGAAACTTTGGGATTGCTGAATTACAGACGAAATAAGTATATAAAGCAACGGAGCCATCATAGTATTTTGGAACTCCTCTGAAAAGAAGGGTGGTAATTGGATCATTTACGGATCTGGATCTGATCGATCCTATTTTTCTCTTTCTTGACGAAAAATAAATGTAAATTACATTATAGAGCCGTATGCAATGCGCAAAAGATGCACGTACGGTTGTTCAATTCTATCTTTTTTATTGTTTTGCTAGTATATAGGTTTTCTCTTCGCCTCATCATGCGAGATAGAAGAACCCCTTTTAGGGTATATCATCAGGGTAATGATTCATCAACCTGCTAGCTCTTTTTATGAGGCACAAACAGGAGAATTTATCCTGGAAGCGGAAGAATTGTTGAAATTGCGCGAAACCCTCACAAGGGTTTATGTACAAAGAACAGGCAAACCCTTATGGGTTGTATCCGAAGATCTGGAAAGAGATGTTTTTATGTCAGCAACAGAAGCCCAAGCTCATGGAATTGTTGATCTTGTAGCGGTCGAATAAAACGAATAAAAATAGTTAACCATTTGAGATTTTATCTTGTTACGGGGTTTACCATTAATTATGGGTTTAATATTCTAGTAACTTCGATTAAGTAGAAATAATTCATAATCATTCGGTTAGGATTGATCTAAACCAGCCCATTATGTATATGATTCAGCATGCCAACTATTAAACAACTTATTAGAAACACAAGACAGCCAATCAGAAATGTCACGAAATCCCCCGCTCTTCGGGGATGTCCTCAGCGCCGAGGAACATGTACTAGGGTGTATGTGTGACTCGTTCAGATTATGGACTGGAACAAAAGCAAATAAAAGGAAAGAATTTTTCCAGTATCAATGATCAGTACCAGTGAATAGGATAAAATGGAAGAACTCCAGTCACTATCGAAAATGAAAAAGCCCTATTCATCTATTGTGTATGAAATTTATGGTTTCTATTGGTATAAATCCGATTGAAGATGAGAAAAATTTCCCATTGGTAGCGAACGTTATTCATTAAGCGGGAAATCTTATTTTTAGAGCATATAAATTATGCTCTCATTCTTTGAAGAACGGACTAACAGGGTCAGCTATCCAGCTAACCTTCCAAATTAAATACCGTTACTGTATAGGTGGATCTCTTTGTGAAAGACCTATTACTGAATTGAATAATTCATGGGTAGAGCCAACAAGTTTGAACTGTACAAGTTATCAATAACATTCAGTAAATGAAGTATAATAAAGTATAAGGGCTCCGGTGTATAGAGAGGACCTCACCGTTTAAGAAGTAACCATAGAAACGAAGGAACCCACTATTTCTTTATTCATCTATATTAAAATATAATTTACATTTCTTTTTTTTTATACATTAATTTAATATATAATACATTTTTTATTTTTTTGTCTTGTTTCAAGGCAAAATGTCTAAAAATAAAAAAAGAAAAAAATTGTGGTCGGGAAGGTTATAGTAGCAAAAGCCATTGGGATTTTTATTTTATACATTGGAAAAATCCGTTTTGTTATTAATAGAAAGGATAAAAGAATAACTCAAAAAAAGAAAATAAATTAGTAATTAGTTATTCTAGTTATTCATCAAAGTTTCATTTATTCAATGACTAGAGTTAGACGAGGATATATAGCTCGGAGACGTAGAACAAAACTTCGTTTATTTGGATCAAGCTTTCGAGGGGCTCATTCAAGACTTACTCGAACTATTGCTCAACAGAAAATAAGAGCTTTGGTTTCGGCTCATCGGGATAGAGATAGGCAAAAGAGAGATTTTCGTCGTTTGTGGATCACTCGGATAAACGCAGTAATTCGCGAAACCGGGGTATACTATAATTATAGTAAATTTATGCATGATCTGCACAAGAGACAGTTGCTTCTTAATCGTAAAATACTTGCACAAATAGCTATATTAAATAGGAATTGTCTTTATATGATTTCCAATGAGATCATAAAAAAAGAAGATTGGAAAGAATCCCCCGAAATTATTTAAATGAAGTTCCCCGGAGTTTATTCTCCGGGAGGATAGAGTAGAAATTAGTTTGATAAAATACGATAAATAAATAAAAATCAACAAACCCATTCAAAATAAAAAATATTTTTTCCCGATTTTGATTATCTTACGACACGACAATCAAACCTAGATTTTTTTAGAACAAAACATCAATCCGTGTTTGAGTTCAGATTCGAATTTTGATTCAAAATTTTGATTCAATTAAATAAAGAGTAAGCCTATTATTTATATTTATTTTTGGTTCTAAAACTAGCAGTTCTAGCAGTCGACTCGATTCTTTCAAATTGTTTCTCATTATTAAGAAAAGGTAACAAAGATAAAATACGAGCTTGTTTTATAGCAATAGTAATTAATCGTTGTTGTTTCAAGGTCAATCTATTTACTCGCCTAGCTAATATTTTTCCCTGTTCACTAATAAATCGGCTAATTAAACTCATGTTTCTATAATCAATTCGATCCCCCGATTGGATCGAGGGCAAACGCCTGCGAAAAGATCGCTTGGATTTAATAAAGGGTCGCTTGGATTTATCCATAGTTTGTTTAGTTTATTCCTTATACCGATACCGAAAATCCTATTTCGGCTGGACCTTCAAAAAATTAGAATTAAGAAATAGGATTTGGTTTGTTTATTTCTATTTTATTATTTATATATAATATATAAAATTTTCATTATATAATATATAATGAAAATCGTTTTGTCCCCTTCCTTGAAAGGATGATAGACAGACGTTTGGTTCGATCTATTTCTTTATCTCTCCGTGAATTGTATGTTTGTAACAATAGGGACAGAATTTTCGCAATTCCAACCGACTAGGCCTATTGTGTCGATTCTTTTGAGTAATATATCTGGAAATGCCCCGTGATCCTTTATTAACACTCTTTCGAACACAACTGGTACATTCCAAAATTACTTTTACTCGGGCATCTTTACCCTTAGCCATTAACCTAACCTCCTTTTTTATTTTTGATTCAAGCAACTTTTTTTTATTTTCATTCGAACCTGAGCCCAAGTTTTGATGAGGTTGAATCTACTTTTCTTCTTTCTCTGTTTATTTTCTAATATATTATTAGAAAATAAACAGAGAAAGAAGAAAGAAAAGGGGTAAGGGATTAGTCACAGATAGTTGATTCTATCTCTAATATTCGTTACCCCCTTTCCGTGTCAATAACTAGAATTAAAAAAAAGGGAATGTCAATGCATCTGGGAAAAAACGATTGATTTCTATTAATAAACCAGCTAAAGACCCAAACCATAGAGTGCTTATTACCGGCGCCACGGAAAGATATGTTTTAAAATCTCGCATTGAAAATCCTCCTTCTTTATTTCTTTAATGTAATATAATATATAAAAAAAGTAATACATATCTAATCTACGATCAAATGTATATATCGTTAAAGACTACTTGTGTTTGTACACGAAATCCTTAAGCTAAGTCAAATTTAAATGGAAATTAATCCTGAATCCTGTAAATAAGAAAATAAGATATTTTTTTTAAGAAAAAGAGTAGCATGCCCCTTCCTACTAAGCATTCCCGAAAAGTATTTTTGTTTTTATTTACTTTACGACACGACAGGTTTGTTTTTCATATATATCCCAATACTTTTCTTATACCTTATAAGATAAGAGACCAAAAAGAAGAAATGACAAGATATATTTCCTATGTATATAGGAAATAACGATGTGGAAAACACGACAGGTATTCTTTACAATTACACTATAAAAAAAAAACCAATTGAATTGAAAGGGATGTAGCGCAGCTTGGTAGCGCGTTTGTTTTGGGTACAAAATGTCACGGGTTCAAATCCTGTCATCCCTACCTAATTACTTTTCCTCTGAGAAGTAAGGAGGAATTAATTGAAATCGATTACGGAATCTCGCATTTTTTTTTATCATACTCTTATAGTGTTTGCATGCCGGATGTAGATGTAGTTTTGGGTTACAAAAAAAGTTTTCTTTACAGTCTTATCTATTGTGA